CAATTCTGTATATTCCACTTACTAGAGAGGTTCCCAGGGAATTCATTAGAGGAATATTTCCAATAAATACGGTTTGTTCTTGCATATCTCTACCGGTTTTCCAAATTAATCCCGCGGATACATATAATTCAGAAGAGTATGTGAGTGATTCATACACAGCATCTCTTTCTTTTATCAAGGGCTCTGCCAATTGATATGTTGCCACAAATAATTGAAATTCAATTTCTTGATCTGTATCTTCCATTTTTGGAAACTTATGAAGTTCTTCCATCAAGCCTTGATCAATGAACCTACAAAATCCGTCAAATTGTATCTGACTAAACCCTGGTATTGTATACATTCCCTCATTTCCATCCCGGAATATCTTAAGTTTTCCGTTTATCGAAAAAATCCAACCATTGGCTCACTCTTCGTTGAACCATATAGATTGATCTAGCAACGATGGAATGTATATTTTGCTCATTTGAACAACATGAAATTTGATCCAACCCCATATACATATATATATGTACTAAATACGTATGAACGGAGGAATAAAAAAAAATGTGACTCAAATTCGAATTTGCGACAGATACAAATGGAAATGAATTGATAAAACATTCCTGGAAACAAAATTCTGCCACTTAGACTTATGGAGTCTTGTATAGAATATCAAAATAGATCCAATTTCTACCTTATGATATTACGATCAGATTGGGTACCATAAATGGATTCGGAATTGAATCTGTTCTCTATGAGTGAGATAAAGACAGAATAATCAGGAACCGTCTAGAGTTGACTTTGATTTTAGCACTTAATTTATTTCATCGATTCCGTTGTTCAAAAAACGATTCGCAGAGAGAAAAGATATTTCTACCCATTTGTTAATTAGTAGAATACGATTGAAGTGCGTAAGAGAAGTCATATTTATTAAGTACATGCAGATATAACTATCTAGCTATCCGTATATCCCATCTTTTATCGAAGTTCCCTTGAGGCAACATAGGTCGTGCTATATCCAAATTTCGATTTTATATTCAATATATTCAATGAAAAATGCAAGCACGACGATTTCCTAATAGGAATATGTAGATAAGATACCTGACTAGGTATCCGTGTAAGAATTTCTGTTCTGGGGTTTACATATACACATAATTGTTGTTATAATTGAAATTGAAAAGGATTAATTATGGAAAAGAATTGAGACTGATTAGTCGTATATCAAATTGATCTCCTTATGTCATTAAGGAAACCAAATTGGAGATCAAAATCCAAGAACCATTCATGAATTCACAGTCATTAATGCTTCCAATTTGCTCTGAATTTTGGATTCTGTGACTGGAAATCCATTTTTCTCTTTCAATAGAAAAAAAGGGGAAAGCTTTTATTTAGGTGTTGTGTGTTTTGAAATACAATCAATCTAAGAGAACAACAGGACCCAATCAAAAAAAAGAAATGGTTCAGCAATTCCCCAGAATATTTCCATCTATATCTATTTTGTATCGTTTTGGCGGCATGGCCGAGTGGTAAGGCGGGGGACTGCAAATCCTTTCTCCCCAGTTCAAATCCGGGTGTCGCCTGATTAACAAAAGACTCGGAATTTCTTACCCTACTAAACTAATAGAACTCACAAAATTCTTGCCTGGCAGAAGCAGAGGTAAGGGGCGGGGACTGTCGATACCCAATTTTAAGAATCGGGGGGTTGACTTTCAATTATTTCTTCAAAAATCGGGGTGTGACCCAAACCTGTACCATACCAATAGGAATTACCAATATAAATAAAGAAATACTCACTTAATTACGGATTCCTGATGCGTTCAGGCCATTGATTTGATTTATCAATCGAATCAAATCCATAGTAAGATTCAATTGTAAGATTCAGAACTACGAAAGTCAGGGACCGTAAATCCGTGTATCCAAAGGAAGGTTCCTAAGAGACTGTAAATCCTTGCTCCTAGGATCCAAGAAGGGGTTATAGGAAGGACTATAAATACTTCCTAATTACCTTACCCTACTAGTGTTTACTGACTGAGTCTTGAAGTAGATTGGGTAGGCTGGGGGGGAACCCAATTAGGAGTTGTGGAAAGAACTGAAGATACTTTGTATCCATACAAACTCATGAGAGTCTCTGAGTGCTCAGGTTTTCAATTAATATTGTATGGGTGATTGGCTTTTATAGAATAAAAGTGGAAAAAGTGCTTTCGTTGGGGTAACCCCGCCAAGAATGTAATCCAAGAATGTAATAGGGTGTCTTCCAATTGTTTCACATTTCACAGAAGTAGAGACAGTAAGGTTTAGATGGGAAATTAGGAGTATGTGATAGATAGTTATATATCTTGATGGTATATTTTTTTTTCTGCTTTTTGTTTATGAAAGGCAACAGTAGGTCTTACTATTCCTACATATTCCATTAGTCACATTCCCTTGAGACTTCCAAGGGGCAACTGTGTATCTTGCTTGTACTTAGTGCTTTCCGATTCCACCAGAAATCATATAGGGACTTGTTACGGGTGTATTCATT